TTCTAACTGTTCCAAAGTCTTAGAAGTTGCATTAATCAAATTCAATTTTTCTCGTTCTATTTCAGAGTATCCAGTCATTCGAAATTGATCCGCTTCTATTTCTACTTTCCGTAAGCGGGCCCGGGCTTTTTCTAACTGGTCTAGGGCCCCCTCGCGTAATTCTTCTGAATTTTGAATAGTCTTCAAGATCCTCTGTTTTCGATTATCTAATAAATCACTTAACACTCCCCTTCCAAAAAAAATCAACACACCAAGCACTACGCTTAGATTTATTAGATTGGTTGCAAAAATATCAGTATTAAACCCGAAACTCCCGGCGGATGGCCAATAACCCAAGGAAAGGAAAGGATCGGTTACATTTTTCATATGATCTCCGCTTTCTTATAGTTATAGCTTTCTTATAGTTATAGATAGACTACTTATTTTTATTTCTATTCTTTTTTTATTATGAATTTCCCTATTTCTAAATAGAAAATACTAAATTGAGTCAAAAAATATATTGATTTAGAAATGGATTTTTTTTTTTCAATTGGAAATTTCCAATAATTGGAAATTTCCAATAAGCTTGATACTTATTCGATTTCGATTCAAATTAGGTATCAGGTCTTATACAGATCAGTTGCGAAATACCTCATTTGTTATAATACAATTGCAACACTTCCTAAAAAAAGTTCGTACATTGGACTAAGAGGGTAAAGGAAAAAGTGAGTTGGATCCTCATTCTTAAAACAGCGATTTCCGTAGGTTGTTGTTCCTAAGTAATTAAATTGTAGGAGTTAAATATTAAAAGAATTCGAAAAAACAAGATCAGCAAATCTACGGAAATAAATAAAAATATGTGTTTTTAGGATTAAACAAAAGGATTCGCAAATAAAAGAGCTAATGCTACAACCAACCCATAAATTGTTAAAGCTTCCATGAAAGCTAGACTAAGCAATAAAGTACCCCGTATTTTTCCTTCCGCCTCCGGTTGTCTCGCGATCCCTTCTACAGCCTGTCCCGCAGCAGTACCTTGACCAACCCCAGGTCCAATAGAAGCAAGCCCGACGGCCAATCCAGCAGCAATAACGGAAGCGGCAGAAATCAGTGGATTCATGATAAGTTCCTCGCGCCAAAACAAAAATAAAGAAATAGTTAATGATACAATCACCCAATATTCAATTCACAATTACAGACGGAATGGATAGGGTTTCTATTGAAATGCCTATCTAAATTCATAATAGTAAGACAAATTAGATATATCTTTAGTTCATATATACCTAGTTAATGTCTAATATCACATATACATGTTTTTCCCCATACCGTAAACCAAATATTGTATTTTTATTGTATCTTTAAAGTCATCGGGATTCTCGAATCGTTCTTCGAAAGATTCACAAGAGTTGTCTTATAGCAATTAGATTATATACATCTAGTTCGACCCCCATTCCTACGCGAACCGATCTATATCTTTTTTTCTCGTTTTTTGTAAACCCTTACTCTTCCCTTTTTATCATCCCACAGAGATAGGTCCAATCAATTTAAATAGACCCTTTTGTTAGGGCAAATCGTTCTATAGAAATATATATTCTATAGAAATATATATTCAGTATTTGATTGATCTAAATCCGCGTAATTTAGATTTAGTTTAGTATTTATTCCATTTTTTTGGAGGGAGGGTTAATTGATAAATTGAATAAAATCGACTGAAATGAGAATCATTTTCTAAACCATCTTTTTTTAGTTGTACATCGTAAACAAATCCAATAAAAATTATTACTTAGATTACCACTCTTAATATTTATATTTAATATTGGAATTAAATAAACTAAACACTAGAAAGAGAATATTCATTGGGGGGGGTATAAATAGGCAAACAGAAATTTTAGTAAAAAGATCTTTTAGATCTCTTTACCCCCCCTTTTTTTTACAACTAAAAAAATATCGTAACCTTTTTTTACAATTACTCTAGATCGTCTATATCTTTATTTATACCTTGTTTGTATATTTATCTTCCCTAAGTGGATTACCTTAAACAGCGCATACATTGCGTCAGGCTAAGATAAAAACGACTGTGTCGGAAACTAGTCAATGATGACCTTCCATGGATTCGCCTATATAAGCCGCAGCTAGGGTTGCAAAAATAAGAGCTTGAATACCGCTTGTAAATAATCCAAGGAACATGACAGGTATAGGAACTACTAAAGGTACTAAAGAAACAAGAACAACAACTACTAATTCATCAGCTAAAATATTTCCGAAAAGTCGAAAACTAAGCGATAACGGTTTTGTGAAATCTTCTAAGATGTTAATAGGTAAAAGGATTGGGGTTGGTTGAATATATTTACCGAAATAACCCAATCCCTTTTTTGTAAGGCCCGCATAAAAATATGCTACTGACGTAAGTAAAGCTAAAGCAACGGTCGTGTTTATATCATTTGTGGGTGCGGCTAACTCCCCGTGAGGTAATTGTATAATTTTCCAGGGTAAAAGAGCCCCTGACCAATTCGAAACAAAAATA